AGAAACCGAGTGAATAGTGAGTCATTCATATTCCATTTGGGTGGGCGCACACAATCAATTGGAACTATAAAAATAGAAAGAAAAGGTTTTATCAAAAAAAAACCCACCCTTCGAGGCTGGCTGGCCGTAGGATAAAGTAATTTGATTAAGAAGTCCGTTTTTACGTTATTTCGTACTGTATTGTACAATTCCTTTGTTTGGGGGATTATTTTCTCACGCGATAAAAAATGAAATTATAGAATGGATTGCTACCTATGCCTAGATCTCGGATAAATGGAAATTTTATTGATAAGACCTTTTCCATTGTAGCCAATATCTTATTACGAATAATTCCGACAACTTCAGGAGAAAAAGAGGCATTCACTTATTACAGAGATGGTGCGATTTGATTATCTTTTTTTTTACCGATCTCAGTCTTAGGAGAAAGATACATTCTTCAGAGAGAAAGAAAAAAATTTTGAAAAAAACCTACGCTTGCTGAAGGTGAAGTTTGGAAATAAAACGATTAATTCCTTCTGTCGTGTATCCCCGATTAATGCAGCCTCATATGCTTCAATTTTTGGTTTATAGTATTAAGCGAAAGGTTATACCTATACCTATGGGGTTAGGTCAATCCTACTCCACTAGTACCAATGGGCGGCATGGGGGAAGAAGCACTACGCTTAGGAATCAACAACACGAGAAAACTTTGTAAAAAAAACCCTTCCTTTCTTATCGGGATCGGGACTAACAAGAATGGTTGGGACAATAAACATCCATCTCGTTCGTATTTTGGATACCCATATAACCATCGAAGACTGTTGAAGTGACTAATTCCGGGAAATTTAGCGGCGTTGAGGACAAAGAAATTGTTGAAATGACTATTTATCCAGTAATAACATACTTGATCTTAAGAAAAAAGATCCTTTACAGGAAGGTTGGCTAGAGATTTCGTGTAAAAACACTAGTCCCGCTCAGTTGATAATGAGAATATTGCAATCTTTTTTGATTCTATGTTTATCATTATACACAGAAAGGAGGAGCCGTATGAGATGAAAATCTCACGTACGGTTCTGGAACGGAGATTCTTTGAACCGAATGACGACCGTAACGGATGTCGGCTCAATCGGAAGGAAATTATGCGGAAGCTTTACAGAATTATTATGAGGCTATGCGACTGGAAATTGATCCCTATGATCGAAGTTATATACTTTATAACATAGGCCTTATCCACACAAGTAACGGAGAACATACGAAAGCTTTGGAATACTATTTTCGAGCACTCGAACGAAACCCGTTCTTACCTCAAGCTTTTAACAATATGGCCGTGATCTGTCATTACGTGCGACTATCTCCACTATAGAAAGAAAAAAGAAAAGAACGAGCAAATCCGCTAATACTTATAAATACTAGAAAAAAAAAATGGGCTTTCTACATATATATCGTTCGAAACAACGATTTTTATCAGCTGTAGCAAAGAAACAAACTTCATAGAAATCGAAATATGAAGAAATATATATGCCTAGATACTTTTTTTTCTATGGATAAAAGATCTAATTGATAGAGGAAGCACCGTAAAGATCAATTAACAAGGTTTTTGGCCAATACAACAAGAACTGCTTACTTATCTCATGATAGAAGAGTTAGGAATCCACTTATGTAATAAAGTTGATCCCCTAAGCTTTTGAGCAGCGGTGTAGTATCAGATCCCAAAGATAGTAAGTCTTTTCTTATGAAGAAAAGTCTTTCTCAAAGATTCTATAGAAATAGATATATCATATATGAAAGTATATGATATATGAAATCGAGATAGTTACCTTTCAGAAGATTCTAATAAGAGTGTAAATGCCGATGCTTTATTCTTCTTGAAAAAATTGTATAAGTCAATCCAATTGCATCATCATCTCCAGGAAGTCGATTTGGAATGGAACACCGATCGGTATAAAATGGAAAAAGATGCATTTTCTATCTTACTTTGGTGTGAGAACCAAAGCTATGCTTTATTCTTCTGAAGGTAGGAAAAAAGATAAAACTAAAAAAAAGGATTAAATTCTTTATTAATCCAAATTCAAGTTTGAAACTCATGTAATTAACCTCTTTTCTTGTGGTTAACTCCAGAAAAAAATGGAAGATCAAAAGAATTGACTGTTGAGCCGTATGAGTCAGGAAACTCTCAAGTACGGTTCTAAGGGAAGGAATTTACGCACCTATTCCGACCGCGGAGAACAGGCCATTCGACAGGGAGATTCTGAAATAGCGGAATCTTGGTTTGATCAAGCTGCTGAATATTGGAAACAAGCTATAGCACTTACCCCAGGTAATTATATTGAAGCACAGAATTGGTTGAAGATCACAGGGCGTTTTGAATAAGAACACTCTGTTTATTATTTTCTTTTTTTCTATTCTAATTTCTTATTTTATTCTCTATATTCTATATTCTCTATAGAATTCTATCTCTATATTCTATCTCTATAGAGAATATAGAATATAGAGAGAATCCATCCATATTTATTTCTATTTT